GATTCGTTAGAAATTGGACAGATAAAGAAATTTCTCATTAAGTTACGTACCTACTTAAAAAAGAATAAACCTCAATTTCAAGAAATTTTATCTTCTACCAAGACATTCACCGAGGAAGCGGAAACCTTTTTGAAGGAAGCTATTCAGGAGCACACTGAACTGTTTCTACTTGAGGAACAAGCATAAATTTATAACTCTAATTCTATTGTTAGAACAAGAGTTATTCTTGCGAATTATTTCTGATTCAAATCATTCAAAAAAGGGGTTTCTTGGTATCGCCCACTTTAAAAATAGATGGAAAAAAATTGCGTCCAATAGGATTTGAACCTATACCAAAGGTTTAGAAGACCTCTGTCCTATCCATTAGACAATGGACGCTTTTCATTCCTATTTCATTCTTTCGCATTATCCCTTTATCTTTTTTTTTTTTTTATCTTTTTTTTTGAATAAATGCAAATTTTTTAGGTAAAAAAAAAAAAAAGAATGCATATTCGAATGGATGATGCGTATAGAATAAGGAATATGGGGCGGGTAGCGGGAATCGAACCCGCATCGTTAGCTTGGAAGGCTAGGGGTTATAGTCGACGTTAATTTATCATTCTTAACGTCTCTAATTCAAAACCGAACATGAAAATTTTGTTTCATTCGGCTCCTTTATGGAAAATTTATGTATTCCCAGAAACAAAAATTAGATCCATAACATCTATGTCAGCTTTTCTTATTAAAGACACCCAAAGCCACTCGCTTTCTAGATGATCCCTCTAGAGAAGGGGGATTCTATTATCCCAAATCCGTCTAATCTAGTTACTTCGTTCCCTATTTCCACTCGAGGGATCCTGAGGAAAAGAATTAAATTTAGTTTCCACCGAGCTAAAATAATATGCTGGTGGTTCTAGTAAACCAAAACTACCATTTTCTAGCTATTTGGCTTTAATCTTAGCTTATACAAGACAAAAATTGAAGATCTAGTTACGATTGGAAATGCACTTATGTTTTTTATCTTCATCCATAGATCCTTTATTTATATTTATTAATTGGAAGATTTGATCCAATTTTTTTTTATTATGTTTCTTGACTCTATAACCCTTTTATTCAATTTCAATTGAACTTTGGATAAAAATCGTGAGAATTTCTATTTTTCCTCAAATATGCTATTGAGGGGAAAAGGATTAAACTCTTTTTAGGAAATAAAGTTTTTTTTTTTGATCGGAATATGAAAAACCCGAAAGACCCCTTAACTTTTTAAGTTATTAATTGAACGAATCACACTTTTACCACTAAACTATACCCGCTTCATATTGATTATTATATATGAATATACCTTTTGTCGAACAAAGGAATGAGATGCTATTAAGATAGCATCAGACTCATTAAAACTTGAGCGTTGACACTTCATCCTCCCCGACCAGGGGTACTTGAAGTCGAAGAAAAGAAAGTTTTTTAAAATAACCAAATTCTAATAAAGTTAGAATAAAGCAAAAAGTCTCATTTTTCACTTGTTATAAGTCATTACTGACAGTCCAAAATTGAAGGAATTATTGAAGCTGGGCTATAACCACGACGAATTCCTCATTTTTTTTTTACTTTCCCTTCAACTGACCTATTTTTGAATTTGAACTCGGATTAATTGGATCTTAAATGTTCAATGTCCCTTGAACAAATAAAAGAGTTATGTTATATATGTTATAACATATGTGTTTTTCATTTTTTATATTATATTATTTCTGTATGTGCTTTTTTCCAGTTAAATAATTAACTAAATTGAGAAAAAAGACTCAAAATTCAAAATACTACTTAATACTAATTAATAAATACTAAAAAAAAAAAAATGAGGAATTTGAATATTCTTTCATTTTAATATTTTATAGTATATTTTATAGTATTTTCTATAGTATTATATTACTAATACTAAGAAATTACACTTGGAATGGAGATAAAAATTGTCTTTATTGTTACTTCAATAACTTCAATAACAAGTATCTTTGATTTGATATAATAAAAACAAAAAATGAAATCATTTGATCTATGAAATGATTGATTCATCAGAAGTAATGTAATAACCCGGCCTGGTTAAGTACTGGCCGGGGGAATGGACTTTTCTTACAAAATGAAAATCAAGGAAGTAAGGTTTTTCAATTTAAATCTTTTTTACTTCGCCTGTCGCACCACATAAAAAATGTTCAATTTGAATTGGGAGAGATGGCTGAGTGGACTAAAGCGACAGATTGCTAATCCGTTGTACGAGTTATTTGTACCGAGGGTTCGAATCCCTCTCTCTCCGCTCCCCTCGATCGCTTCAGACTTTCAAAATCTTTTTTTTTATTCCTCACGTCCAGGATTACGGCCCGGATCATTAGATAAGAATCCAAAGATGAAGAGAGAAACAAAAAATATGACTACTGTGTAAACAAAGAGTTTGAGAGTAAGCATTACACAATCTCCAAGATTTTTTTTGAAAAGGGAAATAGATTGCCTATTTTTTATCACATACACTATGTTGACATAGTGCCCCAAAAAGAAACCAAAAAGAAAATGAAGTCCTTTCTTGAAAAAGGTAATTTTTAGTAATTTTTTGTTTTTGTAATGTAATAATAATAAGAAAAACAAGATTCTGATTCCTTCATTACCAAAAATTTTTGGTATTTTTGGTCATATCCATTATTTGGTATTGTGGGGTCTTTAGAAAGTTCTTGTTTACTGGAAGGTCAGAACGAGGAAATAAGTTGATCGAAATTTATCACCGTGCGATTATTCAATATAATACAAGAACAAGAATTTCTATTTTCGAATGGAGGGTTCATAATGTAAAATTTATAAGATCTTACAAATTTTTAGAAAATTTGTTTCATATAAATCATGAATTTTTCGGAGCATAAAAGATTTTATCGAAAACTTACAGCAGCTTGCCAAACAAAGGCTAAGAGCAAAAATAGTACAGGTATGACAGGCATAACATCTACGATAGGATTGAAAAAGGCATAAGCCTCGGGCAATTTGCCGAAGAAAAAACTACTCGAAGAAAGGGTAGAATTAAGACAGATACAGATTAAACTAAAGATATTAAGCATAACAAACATTTCATTCTTGTAGATTAGAAAATTAGATTTTGATTGAGTTCTTTTTATGAGGGAAAAATTAAAAGGTAGGTCAAAAAACCTTCTTGTTTTTCGAACGCTCTCAAATCAAAAATCTTCCCTTTCATTCTCAAATGAGAATACAAGGAATTTTAGTTTCATACAATATCTTAATTAAATTTTATGGAATGATCAATCATTTTTTTCTATATTTTCATGTGTTGAATCCTAGCAGTAATATATTTCATATATATTTGAATTGGGATTGACGAACGACTAATACCAATATTAGTCTTTATTAGTATCAAAGAGAAATTCGAAATCGAAATGGGGCGTGGCCAAGTGGTAAGGCAACGGGTTTTGGTCCCGTTATTCGGAGGTTCGAATCCTTCCGTCCCAGAGCGTCTACATGAGAAAGGAAAGATTCTTCTCTTTAACAAATTTCTCTTTAAGTTTGGAAATTTTTTTCTTTAATCTTGGATATAGTGTCACCTTTTGTTCTGATTTTTCTATAAGAATAAAACTTTTTTTATTTAGTTTTTCACAAATGTGATTGAGTGTACGGGTAGAAATAAAGATATTTCATTGAATTCTAAATTCAAAACAATTTTTGGGTATATCATTAAGAGACTACTATTTTAATAGTCATATTGAAGTAAGTTACTTAGAAAAACTCTTTTTTCCATGAAATCCGAATTCTCGTATTATGTAATTCATTATGGAATTCTTAATTGAAAGAGAAAAAAAGATCCTTTTCTATTTCATACTCATGAAAACAAAAAAAAATTTTTTTTTTTTTATGAACCTGGTCGAAGAAATTTGAAAAATCTATATTATAAATATAGAGAAACTTATGACTTTTTCGAGTTATTGGAATAGCTTATATTTTGTTAATAACTGATTTTATTCCGGAATTGGAAAATCCATAGGGCCTCTCTTTTTAGATTTAGAGTTTATTTGTTCGAGAAGAATTTTTTCCATAATTTAACATAACATCCCGAATGATCTGTTGAAGATTTTAATTAGATTTAAGGAAATGGATTTACTTTTCTTTTTTCTTTTTTAGAAATTTTTTTCACCCCATAGGATAGAGGGGCGAAATAAATTAAATCCTTTATAATATAAGACTTTTTTCCAAATAATTATTTACCTTTCCCTAGATACATACATAAAAAATATTTTGTATCTTTGTATCATTGAGCCAATGACTATTCATGATTCCATATTGAATCAATTGCATACCGTTTCAAAATAAAATTTTAAATGAGAGGAGTGTTATGGTAAAACTTCGTTTAAAACGATGTGGTAGAAAGCAACGTGCGACTTAATTCACTGTGGATTCTTACATCCGCCATTTTCTATAGGAATGAAGATGCTCTTGAATCGACATAGTTTGTTCTGTTCCTATTAGGAACCCAATTTGTATTGGGTTGGTAAATAGGAATAGTACATGATGGAGCTCGAGCAAAACGTATTGATTCATTTATCGGGGGGGCGAATCCAGGGTTAGTAACAATTAATAAATTAGACTACTTTGTTAAGTATATCCTCAATATAGAAATTAAAATTTTGAATTGCAGGATTCAAATCCCAACAAGTTTGAAATAAAATAAATAACATTTTTTATATTACATTACAAGGGAAAAAATCGTTTATCTTTCCATAGAAGGAAATAACAAAAAACAAAAGGTATGTTGCTGCCGTTTTGAAAAAGGGGATAAGGATCACCGAAGTAATGTCTAAACCTAATGATTTTAAAAAGTAAAGAGAAAGAATTCCGGAACAAGGAAACACTATTTTCAATTGTCTTAATATTTTATTTTTAGTATAATGATGGAGACTAAAAAAAGATTCGAGACGAAACAAACAAAAGAGGTTAGAGACGACTCAAGAAATGCCTAAGGATTTACCTTCGGACTTTTTCAGAATTACCCAACTTGAGTTATGAGTACGAATGATATTTATTTTTTTTCTTTTTTTATGTTTATGTAAGTTTTTTATGTTTATGTAAGTAAGAACAGAAAAACTTAAATCATAGTCTAAGTCATAAATTTTGTTATATATTTTACATTATATACAGAAATATTAGAATCATTTTTTCTCGAGCCGTATGAGGAGAAAACCTCTTATACGTTTCTAGGGGGGGGGGGTTATTTATCTATCCCAATGAGCGATCTATCAAATCGTTGCAATTGATGTTCGATCCCGACGAGAAGGAAGAGATCTTCGAAAGATGGGTTTTTATGATCCAATGAAAAATCAAACTTATTTAAACGTTCCTGCTATTCGTTATTTCCTTGAAAAAGGTGCTCAACCTACAGGAACTGTTCATGATATTTTAAGAAAAGCAGAATTTTGAATTCATAAAATAAATAAAAAAATTAGAAAAAAAAAAGGTAACTCGTATAAATTTGTGTGGTAATTATTTACTCACAATTGCTCTTTTCTTGTTCTATATTATGTTTTATATTTACCATATTTATTGTTGTGCCAATCCAACACAAATCCTTATTTTATGTAATTTTTTTTTTATTCATTTTTTTCTCAACAATTTATTCATATTGACAATGGTGTGTCGAACAAATATAATTCGATCGTAGATAAATAGATCTGTTTATTTCGATCCTTATTTATTTATGGGTTTTTCCTTTACTTCCAAATTATGGGTTTGCCAAATTTACTATTTGTTATATAAGATTTAACGAAAATCAAAATTTTTTTCTATTTTATAAAAAAGGGGGGCGGTCCTTAAATGTAAATTTTTACATTTTTTTGATCTGTCTTTAATTTAATTAATTTAATCCACTTTGCTATTTTGTTTAATTGATCATCTAATCTTTCCTTTATATTTCTTTTGAATTCAAAATTCAATGTTTTTACGTAGTTGTATAGTTCAATTCCATTTTTTCCACTTGTATATACATATTTATCTGGGTTGCTAACTCAATGGTAGAGTACTCGGCTTTTAAGTGCGATTATGGTTTTTTACACATTTGAATGAAGTAACGAATTCGTCCAGACTTTTGGTAGAGTCTATAAGACCACGACTGATCCTGAAAGGTAATGGATGGAAAAAACCGCATGTCGTAATAAAATAATAAGAAAAAATGGAATTGAATTTTCATTTTTTCTTATTATATTTTTTCTTATTTTTATTTTATTTTAAGAAATTCACAGTTCGAGTTTGGTCTAGTGAATAAATGGATAGAGCTCTATGGCTCTAATTCTGGTAAAAAAAAAAAAAGCAACGAGCTTTTATTCTTAATTTGAATAATTTCCCGATCTAATTAAACGTTAAAAATAACTTAGTGCCTGATGTAGGGAAGGGGTCTCCTGTAAATGGACCTTTGATTCTTTTTTTTAAGAATAAAAAAAAAATCCTACCTATTTTCTATTATGGATTGGAAACTAATGTGTAGAAGAAACAGTATACTGACAAAAAAAATTTCCAAAGTCAAAAGAGCGATCGGGTTGCAAAAATAAAAGATTTTTTATCCTCTGATAATTTATTTAATAGAACGAAGATAAACCTATTGGATATTGGATAGTAGAAGGGGAGAGGAAAAAGATCTGTTGATTGGACTCTGTATTTCCGGGGTATATTTTTTTCATACATGATACATACTCTGTTCTGACCGTATTGCACTATGTATAATTTGATAATACAAGAAATACCTATTGTTTCTGGTTCAAGTAGAAATTGAAGTCAATGGAAGAATTACAAGGATATTTAGAAAAAGGTAGATCTTGGCAACAATATTTCCTATATCCATTACTCTTTCAGGAGTATATTTATGCACTTGCTCATGATCATGGTTTAAATGGTTTGATTTTTTATGAACCCGTAGAAGTTTTTGGTTATGATAATAAATCTAGTTTATCACTTGTAAAACGTTTAATTACTCGAATCTATCAAAAGAATTCTTTGATTTCTTCGGTTAATTATTCTAACCAAAATTTTTTTATTGGTCACACTCACAACATTTTTTTTTATTCTCATTTTTATTCTAAAATTATATCAGAAAGTTTTGCAATTATTGTGGAAATTCCATTTTCCTTGCGATTAGTATCTTATTTAGAAAAAAAAGAAATACCAAAATATCATAATTTACGATCAATTCATTCAATTTTTCCCTTTTTAGAGGACAAATTATTGCATTTAAATTATGTTTTAGATATACTAATACCTCATCCCATCCATATGGAAATCTTGGTTCAAATCCTTCAGTGCGGGATTCAAGATGTTCCCTTTTTACACTTATTGCAATTCTTTCTTCACGAATACCATAATTGGAATAATCTCTCCATTACTCAGAAGAAATCTATTTATGTTTTTTCGAAAGAAAATAAAAGATTCTTTTGGTTCCTATATAATTCTTATGTATTTGAGTGCGAAATTTTATTAGTGCTTATTCGTAAACAATCC